AATATAATAAGTTGGTTATAATAAGTTTAATTTAATTTAAATGTGAATAAATTTATTTGAATTATAATTCATTTTTTTTATAAATTTAAAATTGGGGTTCTAAATTTAATTAAGCAATAATTTACACGTAACTTTAATTAATTTACTACTCATAAACCTTAATTTTCAAATTTTACGTAAAAATGAATTGAATTATCAGATAAATTTAAATTTGGGGTTCTAAATTTAATTAAGCAATAATTTACACGTAACTTTAATTAATTTACTACTCATAAACCTTAATTTTCAAATTTTACGTAAAAATGAATTGAATTATCAGATAAATTTAAAATTGGGGTTCTAAATTTAATTAAGCAATAATTTACACGTAACTTTAATTAATTTACTACTCATAAACCTTAATTTTCAAATTTTACGTAAAAATGAATTGAATTATCAGATAAATTTAAAATTGGGGTTCTAAATTTAATTAAGCAATAATTTACACGTAACTTTAATTAATTTACTACTCATAAACCTTAATTTTCAAATTTTACGTAAAAATGAATTGAATTATCAGATAAATTTAGAATTGAATTCATAATTAATTAAATAATAATTTAATATTTATTTTAAATAAATTATTAATTGTTAATAGTGATTTTGAAATTTATTAATTTATTAATATAAATAGTTTAATTTAAAAATTTTAATGAAGATGAATTTATTGGTCAAATAAAAAAAACAAAAAATTAATTTATACATTTAAATACCGATAAAAGTAAAAAAAAAAAAAACAAGAATTGAAAATAGACGTTAAATTGTATATATATATATATATTTATTATATATTAAAATTTAATTTAATTAAGAACAAATATATAATTAAAAATATTATAATAATAAATTTATTAATATATAATTAATTCAAAATTTGTTTAAAAAAAAAAAATTATGAATATATAAAAATTTAAATAATATATATAGATAAATTTATTAATATAATTATAATCCAATCTATATTAATTAATAGATAAATAATAATTAATCATAATTTATTATATATATATATATTATACATATAATTATCTTTATTTTATATATAAGAAACAGATCTAGGGTAAGAGGGTTTTGTAAAAAAAAAAAAAGGGATTAAAGTAAAATTTGAAGGGGATTATTTTTTTATTTAGGATGAAAAGAGGGTTTATTTAATATTTATAAGAATTTTTTTTTAAAGTGAGTTTTTAAAAGGAGTAAATTAAATTTTAAAGTTGATTTTTTAATCTAATTATGTAAAATTTCTGGAATTATCAGAGTTTTTATTACTATTTATTTGTAAATTTTTGTGGTAAAAAATTTTAATTATTGATTGAATTTGGGGATTTGATTAATTTTAGGATTTTTTTTTATTTAAATTATGTAAAATTTTTGGAATTATCAGGGTTTTTATTATTATTTATTTATAAATTTTTGTAGTAAAAAATTTTAATTATTGATTGAATTTGGGGGTTTGATTAATTTTAGGATTTTTTTTATTTAAATTATGTAAAATTTTTGGAATTATTAGGGTTTTTATTACTATTTATTTGTAAATTTTTGTAGTAAAAAATTTTAATTATTGATTGAATTTGGGGATTTGGTTGATTTTTAGGATTTTGACTCGAATAAAAATTTTTGGGGTATCAAGGTTTTTATATTATTTATTTGTAAATTTTTGTGGTAAAAAATTTTAATTATTGATTGAATTTGGGGAAATAAAGTTAATATTAAGTAATTTATGATGAATATTAAAAATTAAATATAATTAATATTTGTAATTTTTACTAAAATAGTTAATTGTTAATTTAAAAATTTTGTTTTTAAATTTTAATTTTATTATTAATATTTTATTTATATATGTAATTAAGAAATAGACTAAGGGTAAGTCATTAAATTCATAATTTAAAAATAATTTTTTTTTTCTTTAAATTTTAGTTTAATTGAAAATTTTTTTTTTACAAAAAAAAGATATTAATTTTAATAAATTTAAGTTAATTTTATTTTAGTTATATGTTAATTATTAGTTTTATATATATATAAATTTTAGTATGAAATAAATTTAAATAATTTAAGTTAAAGTTAATATATATAATTAAAAATTTTAAGAAATTAAATTTTAGAAATATTAATAATATTAAAAAATATTGTGCCAGCATTTGCGGTTAAACAATAGATATAAATTAATAAAATTATAAGTATAGATTTAATTTTATAAAAATTAAAATTAATTTTAAATAAAAATTTTTTGTAAAATTAAATTTTTAGATATGTTAATTTTGTTTATATAAATTGATTTTAAAAAATTTTAGAATAAACTAGGATTAGATACCCTATTATTTAAATTAAATAAAAATTTATAAATTAGTAGAATAAAATTTAAAATTAAAAATTATGACGGTATTTTAATCTGTTTAGGGGAATTTGATTAGTTAAATTGATAGTCCACGATAAAATTAACTTAAATTTTTATATTTATGTATGTTTGTAAAAAATATTTTAAGTAAATTTTTAATATTTTAAATTTTTAAGATTAAATAATTTCAGATCAATATGTAATAGTTTTAAGACTAATTGAGTTACATTAATATTTAAATTTAATAATTTAAATTTTTTAAATTAATATTTATAAAATATTAGGATTTAATAGTAAAAAATTAAATTTTATTTTTTGAATGTAGTTTTAAAATATGTACAAATTGCCCGTCACTTTTATTGTTAATGTAAAATAAGTCGTAACAAAGTAAGTGTACTGGAAAGTGTACTTTGGGAATATAGTTAAATAATAATATTTATTTTGCTAATAAAAGTTAATTTTGGTTTTGTTTATTCTTATTTAAATAAAATAAATTAATTTTTTAAGTTTATTATTTATAGTAATAAAAATAATTTTATAGTTGTTTGAATTTATTATTTAAAAATTTTATATAAATTTAAGTATTGAAAAAGAAAAAAATTAATAAATTTAAAATTATATTTAAAATTTTTACCTTTTGTATCAGGGTTTATTAAAATTATTAATAGAATAAAATTTTTTCTCGAAATAAATTGATTTAATTGAATATGAGAGTTAATGTTTAAATATTATTTTAAATATTTAATTAGAGGAGAAATTTTTTCGAAATTTATTATATCTAGTTATTTTAGAAATTAATTAAATTAATAATAAAATTTTATATAATTAGTTTTTTAATTAATATTTATGTTTATTTTATTAAATAATTATTGGGATTAGCTTGTAATTAATTTTAATAGATTTAAATAATTTTTTAAAAAAATTATAAAATTAAAATTTTTTGTTAATTTATAATATGTAATAATTAATTTAATTAATTATAGATTTATTTAAGTATTTAGTTTTTATAAAATTAAAATTTTAAATTTTTAAAAATTTAAAATAATGATAAAATTAGTAGAAAATTTAAATTATAATATAAATTTTATTATAAAATTAATTTAATGAATTAGGCAAAAATAATTATTCAAATGTTTATTAAAAACATTGCTTTTTGATTATTTTAATAAAAAGTATTTTCTGCTCAGTGAATTTTAAACAGCTGCAATTTTGTACTAAGGTAGCATAATCATTTGTCTTTTTATTGAAGTCTGGAATGAAGGAAAATATGAAATAAGTTCTTTATAAAATTAATTTATTTGAATTTAAAAATTAAGTTAAAATTCTTAATTTTTTTAAAAAGACGAGAAGACCCTATAGAATTTTATTTTAATTTTTATAAATATAATTAATTAAATTAATTTATATGAATTTAATTTGATTGGGGAAATTGTAAAATTTATAAAAATTTTATTAAATAAATTAATTATATTAAATTATTTAAATTTTATTATTAATACTAAAAATTTAAATTACCTTAGGGATAACAGCGTAATATTTTTTAAAAGATCATATTGGTAAAAATGATTACGACCTCGATGTTGAATTAAGATAAATTTTTAATGGAGAAATTAATTAATTAAGTCTGTTCGACTTTTAAAATCTTACATGATTTGAGTTTAGATCGGTGTGAGCCAGATCGGATTCTATCTTTTATTAAGAATATATATATTGTACGAAAGGACTTATATGTTTTAACATTTAATAAAAATTTAATAAAAATTTTACTTTGGCAGATTAGTGCATTAAATTTAGAATTTAATTATAAATTAATATTTAAGTAAAAATTTTTTTTTATAATTTTTTAAATTATATGTTTAGAAGTTTAATAACTATAGTAATAGTTTTAATTTCTGTAGCTTTTTTAACATTATTAGAACGTAAAGTTTTAGGATATATTCAAATTCGTAAAGGTCCAAATAAAGTGGGTTATATAGGGATTTTACAACCCTTTAGAGATGCAATTAAATTGTTTAGTAAAGAATTTTTTTTTACTATTAAAACTAATTATTTATTTTTTATTTTCAGTCCTTTAGTGAGAATATTATTAATACTTATATTATGAAATAGGATTTCTTTAATGAGACAAGTGTCTAACTTAGAAATAATATTGATAATAGTTTTTTGTTTAATAAGAGTAGGAGTTTACCCGTTAATAATTGGTGGGTGATCTTCTAATTCAGTTTATTCTTTATTAGGGGGGCTTCGGAGAGTTGCTCAAACTATTTCATATGAAGTTAGAATAATTTTAATTATTTTAGTTTCTTTAATTTTATCTGAAAGTTTTAATTTAATTGAATTTTATAAATTTCAAAATTTAATATGGTTTTTTTATTTTAATATTCCTGTGGGAATAATTTTTTTTGTTAGATTATTAGCTGAAATAAATCGAACTCCTTTTGATTTTTCTGAAGGTGAATCTGAATTAGTTTCTGGATTTAATATTGAGTATATAAGAGGTTCATTTGCTTTAATTTTTATTGCCGAGTATGGAATGATTATATTTATAATAATAATATTAATATTTTTATTTTTAGGGGGTAAAATAAATTTATTGTTAATATTAATATATTTAATTTTATTATTTTTTGTTCTTTGAATTCGAGGGACTTATCCTCGATTTCGATACGATAATTTAATATATTTAAATTGAAAAAGATATCTTCCTATTAGGTTAAATTATTTAATTTTTTTAGTTTTTTTAAAAGATTTAAATTATTAGAAAAATTTTATTTCTTTCATATGTATTCAAAACATATTGCTTAAATAGCTAAATAATTTAATTATATAAATTTTTATCTTGTAATTTATTAATCTTAAATCTTAGAATAAAATATATAAAATAAATTATTGAAAAGATTTGTCTAATAATAATGTAAGGGTCTTCGACTGGTCGAGCGCCCATAATAGTTAAAATAAAAAAAATAGAAATTAATCTTCAAAATTTAAATTGGTTTAAAAAGTAAAATTTGAAGGATTTAAATTTATAATTAGAGTTAAAAGGTAAAATATTAAGAATTAAAATTGCTATTGCTAAACCAATTACTCCTCCTAATTTTCTAGGAATAGAACGAAGAATTGCATAAGCAAATAAGAAATATCATTCTGGTTGAATATGAACAGGAGTTACTAGAGGGTTTGCTTTATTATAATTTTCTGGGTCAGAAAGTACATAAGGATTATATGAACATAAAAAAATCAGAAATGTTAATAATACGATAAATCCAAGGATATCTTTAATAGAAAAATAAGGGTTAAAAGGAATTTTAAAATAATTTCTATTTAAACCTGTTGGATTAGAAGAACCTGTCTCGTGTAAGAAGGTTAAATGGATAATTACAAGAACTAAAATAATAAAAGGTATGATAAAATGAAAAGAATAAAATCGATTTAAAGTGGCGTTATTAATTGAAAAACCTCCTCATAGTCATATTACTACTGAATTTCCAATATATGGGATGGCGGTTACAAAGTTAGTAATAACTGTAGCTCCTCAAAATGATATTTGCCCCCAAGGAAGAACATACCCTAAAAAGGCTGTGAGTATAGTAATTAAAAAAATTGTAACTCCTGAGATTCATGTTTTTTTAAAAAAAAATGAATTATAATATAAACCTCGGCCAATATGAATATATATACAAATAAAAAATATAGAAGCTCCATTTAAATGTATTAATCGAATTAATCATCCGTTATTTACATCTTGTATAATATGAATAACTCTATTAAATGCTATTCTTACTCTCGGGTTGTAATGGAATGATAAGAATAATCCAGTAATAATTTGGATTATTAAACACACTCCTAATAGTGAACCGAAATTTCATATTGTAGAAATATTTAAAGGTGTAGGAAGAGAAATAATTATTGAAGAGATAATTTTAAGAGGGTTAATTTTTAATATTGATTTTTTCATTTTTTGAAATAATAATTTAAGAAATTATTTTATTAAAAATTTAATTAATTTAAAAGAATAAAATTAATTAGCCTTTCGTAAAGAAAATTTATTTAAAATAATTATTTTTACAATTATAAATATTGCAATTAGTAAATAAATAATAGAAATAATAATTATAATATTTATTCTATAAAAATAATTTTGGTTAATATTATTAGTAAAGTTTTTATTTGGTTGAAATTGATGAATATAAGATAAATCAATTGAAAATATATTGAAGTTTATAAATAAAATAATAAAAAAAAGAATGGTTAATAAGTTTTTAAAAAATAAGTTTTTAAAGAAGTTAAGTTTAATTCTAGTTATTAAATTTCTAATGAATCTAGTAAAGTATATAAAAATAATTATTAATCCTCCTACGATAATTAAAAATGTAATAAATGATCATCAACTTGAATTGTATAAAAGAGAGATATTAATTGAAGAGAAGATATTTATAATTATCAAAGTTAACCCTAGGACTAGAGGGTGAAGATTTTTATAATGAGATGGAAATGAAGTAATTAAAATTAATAAAATAGGGAATCTAGTTATTAGGAAAATGTAAAAATTTAATGAGTTTTTCATTTTCAAAAATAGTTTAATGGATAAAATTTTAATTTTGGAGATTAAAGATAAAATTATTTTTTTTTTGAATAAACTATATAAGAATTATATTTTTAAATTACAAATTTAATATTTTATTTAAATTAATAGTTTAAATTTTTTTAAATTTATATTTTTATTTAATTTTGTTTATTTTAAGGTTATTTATATTTTCTTGTAATTATAATTTTTTAATATTAAGATTAATAAGTTTAGAATTTTTAATGTTAAGAATGTTGCTTTTACTTAATTTTTTTATTGTTTTATTGGAATTTCAAAATTTATTAATAGTTTATTTAATTTTTGTGGTATGTGAAAGAGTTTTAGGATTGACTTTATTATTAATGTTAATTCGTAATAGAGGTAATGATAGAAGAAAAATTTTAAGATTAATTTTATGATAAAAATTTTTATTCCTTTATTTATATTAATTTTAGTTATTATAATTTTAAAAAGATATTTAAATATTTATATTTCTATAATAGTTTTTATAGAGATATTTATTTGTCTTTTAATTATAAATTTTAATGATTATTATATACTTTTATATAGAAATTTAGGTTGTGATATACTTAGAATAATTTTAGTTTTTCTTTCTGTTTGGATTATAGGAATTTCATTTATTATTAAATTAGATGCCTATAAATTAAAAATTTATTTATTATTATTATTATTATTACAATTAGATTTAATTTTAAGATTTATTAGAATAAATATATTTTTGTTTTATTTTTTTTTTGAATTTAGGTTGATTCCTATTTTTTTAATTATTATAGGTTGAGGCTATCAACCTGAACGATTAAAAGCATCTATATACATAATATTTTATACTATATTTTTTTCCTTACCTTTTTTATTAATTTTATTCATGATATTTAATTCTATAAATACTAGATTTATATATCTAATAGAGGTAACTAATTTATTGGGATGGAGAACATTAATTTTTTTATATTCAATTTTAATTTTTTTAGTAAAACTTCCTATATTTTTATTACATAATTGGCTTCCTAAAGCTCACGTAGAAGCCCCTGTAGTTGGGTCAGTAATTTTAGCTGCTGTTATATTAAAATTAGGTGGATATGGTTTGATTCGAATTTTAGAGATATATAAGTATAATTATATTTATTTAAATGATTTGTTGATTATTCTTAGAGTTTTTGGAGTGTTAATTTTAAGAATAATATGTTTACGTTTAACGGATATAAAATTAATTGTAGCTTATTCTTCTGTAGTACATATAAGAATAATATTAGTAGGAGTGTTTAGAATTAAGACTTTTGGAATAATTGGAGGGATTTTAATATTAATTGGTCATGGGATTTGTTCATCTAGAATATTTATTATGTTAAATAATTTTTATTTGCGTTCATTTAGACGAAGAATTTTAGTTAATAAGGGAATGATTTATTTTTTTCCTTCATTTATGTTATTTTGATTTATTTTATGTATAAATAATTTAGGTTCTCCGACTTCTTTGAATTTATTAAGTGAAATTTATATTGTTTCAATTATTTTAAATTGAAGGATAATTATTATTTTTGGGGTTTTAGTGGGAATATTTTTTAGGGCTTGTTATAATTTATATTTATTTTCATTTAGTCTTCATGGGTTATATAATAAAAAATTATTGAAAATATATTCAATTAATAATTTAGAATATTTAGTTTTATTGATTCATGTATATCCATTAAATTTTTTAGTTTTAAAGATAAGAATTGTAATTTAATTTAAATAATTTAATTAAAATATTGATTTGTGGAATCAAAAATGAATTTTTTTCTTTAAATTATATTTTTATTTTATTTGATTGGGAGGGTGTTATTAATTCTTAGGGTTATTTTTTTATGTTTTAGATTTATTCTTTTATATTTAAATTTTAGAATTTTTTTAGAGTGAAATTTAATAAATTTAAATTCAGTAAAATTAGTAATGTTAATTTATTTAGATTGAATTTCATTATTATTTATGTTTACTGTATTATTAATTTCTTCAATGATTTTATTTTATTGTTGTGAATATATAAGGCATGATTTAAATAATATTCGATTTTTTTATTTATTAATTTTATTTGTATTATCTATAGTTTTAATAGTTTTAAGTCCTAATCTTTTAAGATTAATTTTAGGGTGGGATGGGTTAGGATTAACATCTTATGGTCTAGTAATTTTTTATCAGAATTATTCAAGATATAATTCTGGAATATTAACAGTTTTAATAAATCGGGTTGGGGATATTTTAATTATCTTATCAATTAGATTAATAATAATTTATGGGGATATAAGAATTATCTTATCAAATTATAAAATATTTTTACTTTCACTTTTAATTATATTAGCAAGATTTACTAAAAGAGCTCAATTTCCTTTTTCTTCTTGATTACCAGCTGCAATAGCGGCTCCTACTCCAGTTTCTTCTTTAGTTCATTCTTCTACTTTAGTTACTGCAGGAATTTATTTATTAATTCGATTTAATAATTTGATTTATTCTGATAAATTTATTTTATATTTAATAATAAGAATTGGAATAATTACTATATTTATAGCTGGAATTTCTGCGAATTTTGAATATGATTTTAAAAAAATTATTGCTTATTCTACATTATCTCAATTAGGGTTAATAGTAGTAATTTATAGAATAAAATTTTACATTTTATCTTTTAATCATTTGGTAATTCATGCTATATTTAAATCAATAATATTTATGTGTTCTGGGGTAGTAATTCATTCAATATTGAATTATCAAGATATCCGATATATAGGTCAATTATTAGAGTTTTTACCTTTTACAGTTAGAATGTTTATAATTTCTAATTTTTCACTATGTGGACTTCCTTTTTTTTCAGGATTTTATTCTAAAGATTTAATTTTAGAAAAAATTTTTTTAAGAGATTTTTCTCTTATTATATATTTTTTATTAATTTTTAGGACTATGTTAACAGTAATATACAGGGGTCGTTTAGCTTATTATTTAATTAGAAAAAATTATAATTTTTTAAGATTTTATAAAATTAGGGATTTAGCATTAATAAATTTTCCTATATTAATTTTAGTGTTTAATTCAATTTTTTTAGGCGCAGGGATGATATCTTTAGTATTTTTAAGAATTGAAGATGTATATTTAATAACTATAGAAAAATTTCAAGTTTTATTTATTTGTTTGATTTCTGTGTTTTTATTTATTTATAAATTTCAAGAAAAATTTAAAAAAAATTTTATAATTAAATATATTTTTGGTAAAATATTTTTATTAAATTATATGAATAAACAAAATGTTCAATTATTAATGAAAATAAAATTTTATAATGAATTATTAGATAAAGGAGTTTTTAAATTATATATAGAGGGGATAGTTATTGAAATTTTAAATTGAATAAATTTTAAATATGTAAATAAAAATAATAATTTATTAGAATTTTTATTTTTTCTAAGGTTCTTAGTTTTAATTGTTACTTTAGTGTTCTTAAATAGTTTAATCTAAAATTTAATATTGAAGATATTAAGATAAAAATTTTTTTTTAAGAAATTTATGAAATTAAAATTTATTTTTATATTGAAAATATAATGTTTTAAATTAAACTACATAAATTTATGAATAAATGATTGTTTTCTACTAATCATAAAGTAATTGGAGTGTTGTATTTTATTTTTGGAATGTGGGCAGGAATTTTAGGACTATCTTTAAGTATAATTATTCGTTTAGAATTAGGTAACCCTGGTTCATTTATTGGGAATGATCAAATTTATAATTCAGTAGTAACAGCTCACGCTTTTGTAATGATTTTTTTTTTTGTTATACCAGTTATAATAGGGGGATTTGGAAACTATTTAATTCCTTTAGTTATAGGAATTCCTGATATAGTTTTTCCTCGGATAAATAATATGAGTTTTTGACTTTTACCCCCTAGATTAATGTTGTTAATTTCAAGTATATTTGTAGGTTCAGGTACAGGTACTGGTTGAACTGTCTATCCTCCGCTTTCTTTAAATGTATCTCATATAGGACCATCAGTAGATTTATCAATTTTTTCTCTTCATATTGCTGGGGCTTCATCAATTATAGGTTCAATTAATTTTATTACTACTATTTTAAATATAAAATTATTTAAATTAGAGTACATTCCTTTATTTTCTTGAGCTATATTACTTACTGCAATTTTATTGCTTTTATCTCTTCCTGTTTTAGCAGGGGCAATTACTATGCTTTTATTTGATCGAAATTTAAATTCTTCTTTTTTTGACCCTGTTGGAGGAGGGGATCCGATTTTATATCAACATTTATTTTGATTTTTTGGTCATCCTGAGGTATATATTTTGATTCTTCCAGGATTTGGGTTAATTTCTCATATAATTAGAAATGAGAGAATAAAAAAAGAGGTATTTGGGGTGATAGGAATGATTTATGCAATAATTTCTATTGGTTTATTAGGATTTATTGTTTGGGCTCATCATATATTTACAATCGGGATAGATGTAGATACTCGAGCTTATTTTACTTCTGCAACTATAATTATTGCAGTTCCTACAGGGATTAAGATTTTTAGGTGGTTAGCTTCATTAAATGGGGTAAAAATTTATTTAAATGTGAGAAATTTGTGAATTTTAGGATTTATTTTTTTATTTACCTTAGGTGGGTTGACTGGAATTATGCTTTCTAATTCTTCTGTTGATATTGTTTTACATGATACGTATTATGTGGTAGCTCACTTTCACTATGTTTTATCTATAGGGGCAGTATTTGCAATTTTTGGAAGTTTTATTTATTGGTTTCCTTTAATTTTTGGTTTTCAGATAAATTCTCTTTGGTTAAAGATTCAATTTGTGTTAATATTTTTAGGTGTGAATATAACGTTTTTTCCTCAACATTTTTTAGGATTAAGAGGTATACCTCGTCGGTATAGAGATTATCCTGATTCTTATTTATGTTGAAATTTAGTTTCTTCAATTGGGTCAATTTTATCAATATTAAGGACATTTTATTTTTTTTTTATTATTTGAGAAAGGATAATTTCAAATCGAGTGGTTTTATTTATAAAAAATTTAAATAATTCAATTGAATGATTAGTTCCTAATTCTCCTAATCTTCATACATTTTACGAATTACCTAAAATTTCTATTTAAATTCTAATATGGCAGATTAGTGCGATAAATTTAAGATTTATATATATAATTGATTTATTGTTAGAATAATTTCTTTATGAACTAATTTATCTTTACAAGATGGGAATTCATCAATTATGGAAAATATGATTATATTTTATGATCATGTAATAATTGTAATTATAATAATTGTAGTGTTAATTTTTTATATTTTAGTTTTTATAATTTTAAATGGTTTTATTAATCGATATTTATTTGAAGGTCAATTAGTAGAAATTATTTGAACTGTTGTGCCTATTTTTTTTCTTTTATTTTTAATTTTTCCTTCATTAAAAATTCTTTATTTAAGAGATGAAGTTTTAAATCCTTTTATATCAGTAAAAGTTTTAGGTCATCAATGATATTGATCTTATGAGTATGGGGATTTTGAAAATGTAGAATTTGATTCTTTTATAATTAATGAATTTCAAGTTTTTAGATTTCGTTTATTGGATGTTGATAATCGTATAGTAGTCCCAAAAAATTTAAATTTACGGATATTAGTTGGTTCATTAGATGTAATTCATTCATTTACTATTCCTAGAGCAGGGGTAAAAATTGATGCTGTTCCTGGGCGAATTAATCAAATTTCTATAAATATAAATCGAGTTGGGTTGTATTATGGTCAATGTTCAGAAATTTGTGGAGTGAATCATAGATTTATGCCTATTGTAATGGAAGTAACAAATATAGTTAATTTTTTAGGGTGGGTTAATTCTTTTTCTTCTCTTCAAGAGTAAAAATTACTATATTTTGATTTAAAAGATCAATTCTTTAGATTTAAGATACTAGAAGATTTTTAAAAAAAATTAGTTAAATTTATAATATAAATATGTCATATTTAAGTAATCTGGATTAGATATTTTTTTATTCCTCAAATAAGGCCTATATTATGATTAATTTTATATTTTTATTTTCTTATTTTATTTGTTTTATTTGTAATTATAGTATATTATTTAGTAGTGTATCAACCTGTAAATAAAGAAGGAAAAATTAAAATTAATAAATTTTATTCTTTTAAATGATAATAAATTTATTTTCAATTTTTGATCCTTCATCATCTGAATTATTCTCATTTAATTGAGTTAGGAGAATTTTAGTAATTTTATTTCTTCCCTTAAGATTTTGGTTTATTCCTTCTCGGTGGAATTTTGGGGTGAATATTTTAGTATTTTATCTAAGAAAAGAATTTAGTGTATTAATAAATAAAAAATTAAATTTAATTAATTTAGTTGTATTTATTGGATTATTTATAATAATTTTATTAAATAATTTTATAGGATTATTTCCTTATATTTTTACTTCTTCAAGACATTTAGTTATAAGATTAACTAGGGCTTTAATTTTATGAAGTTCTTTTATGTTATTTGGGTGGATTAAAAATTCTTCGTTTATATTTACTCATTTAGTTCCTCAAGGAACTCCTAGAGTTCTTATACCTTTTATAGTAATTGTAGAAACCTTAAGGAATATAATTCGATCTGGAACACTAAGAGTTCGTCTTTCAGCCAACATAATTGCTGGGCATTTACTAATAACACTAATTTCTTCTACAGGTGTTAATATAAATTTAATTATATTAATTTTTATGCTTTTAGCTCAAAGATTATTAATTTTATTAGAAATTAGAGTTTCTATGATTCAAGCTTATGTATTTTCAGTTTTAAGGACTTTATATAGAACTGAAACTAATTAAATGAAGAAAATATTTCAACCGTTTCATTTAGTAACATATAGTCCTTGGCCAATTCTTTTGTCGTTTAGTATCTTAAGATTATTAGTAAGAATTGTTTATTGGTTTAATTCTAGAAATTTTATGTTTGTTTTTTTGAGTTTATTGATAATATTATTAATTATATATCAATGATGACGTGATGTAGTGCGGGAAGGTATATTTCAAGGTTTTCATACTAATAAGGTAGTCCAAGGATTAAAAATAGGAATAATTTTATTTATTGTTTCTGAAGTTTTTTTTTTTATTAGAGTATTTTGAGGATATTTTCACATATTCTTATCTCCTAGGATCGAGATTGGAGAACTTTGACCTCCAAAGAATTTAGTTATATTTGATCCTTACTTAATTCCTTTATTAAATACTATTATTTTACTTTCATCCGGAGTAACTATTACTTGAAGTCATCATTCTTTAGTTTACGGGGTAAAATATCAGAGAATTTTAGGGTTATTATATACTTTGATTTTAGGGGTTGTATTTACTATATTTCAGTTATTTGAATATTTTAGGGCTAGATTTACTTTTAATGATTCTGTATATGGATCTATTTTTTTTATATCTACTGGTTTCCACGGATTTCATGTATTAGTAGGATCTTTATTTTTGTTAGTAAATTTAGTTCGAATAATTAATTTAAATTTTTCTAAATCTCATCATGTAGGATTTGAAATAGCAGCCTGATATTGACATTTCGTAGATGTAGTATGATTATTTTTATACATTCTAGTTTATTTATGATGTTATTAATTTTCTTAAATAATATAAATTAGTATAATTAATTTCCAATTAATAAGTTTTAAGTATTAAATTTAAGAATAAATAATTATAAATTTATTTGCTTTATTAGTATTATTAATTTTATTTGGATTAATTTTATTAAATTTTGTTCTGTCAAAAAAAAGGTTTAAAGATCGGGAAAAATCTTCAAGGTTTGAGTGCGGATTTGATTCAATTTTAAATAGTCGTCTTCCTTTTTCTCTACATTTTTATTTAGTAAGAATTATTTTTTTAATTTTTGATATTGAGATTGCAGTAGTTCTACCTTTAGTATATTTTTTAGATTTTATTTATGACGAATACATTTGAACCATATTTATTATTTTTTTTATTTTGCTTCTTGGTTTATATAGAGAGTGAGTAGAAGGGGCTTTAGTATGGTTTAAATAAATTTCAATAATTTAAAAAAAATATTAAAGTGCAAATTTAAAAATAATTGTTAAAGATTTTGAAATTAATTTATTATCAGTAAAAATTTTAATGGGTGTAAATATGAACCTAAAATTAAATAAAAAAAATTGGAGTAGTAGGTTTGAATAGTTTTCTAAAGCTGATTTTAAAAAAGGAAGAATGGAAAAAAATTTATACTCTTCTCTTACAATAAGGGTGTAATATTTTTACAAGAAAAAGAAAAATCCCTAAAAAAAAAATTTTTTATTTTACCCCCCCAAAAAAAAGAAAAAAAAAAAAAGGGGCTCCCCTTTCCTTACCCTAGATCTGTTTCTTATATTAAAAATTATAATTATATTTTAGTGAAATTAATCACTTAAATTTTTGGAATTTAAAATAATAATTAAATTTATTAAATATATAAATATATGATAAATTTATTTATATTATTATTATTTTTCTTTTCCTATAATTTTAATTTCTAATATTATAATTTTTTTTTTTAAGTCTTTTATTTATATGTGAATAATTATAGAATTTAATTTAATATGTTTTTTAAGAATGGTGTTTGTGTTTAAATTTAAGTATAATCAAATATTGATAGATTATTTTTTAGTTCAATCTTATAATTCTTATTTATTTTTAATAAGTAGAGTATATTTAATGATTCAAGATATTTGGTTGGTAAATTTATTAATGTTGATTTCTTTATCATCTAAGATAGGAGTTCCTCCTTTTCATATTTGATATTTAAGTTTTATAAAGAATTTAAATTGAATATTATTTTATTTAAATTCTTCATTGCAAAAATTTATTCCTTTGATAATTATATCAGTTTTGATAAAAATAAGAGAATTTTTATTAATTTATATGATTTTTTTATTATTTTTTTTGCCTTTATTAGGAATTAATTTTGTTTTTATAAAAATTGTTATATCTATTTCTTCTTTAATTCAAGTGGTGTGGTTGATTATTTTAATAAATTTTAATAAGAAAATATGAATAATTTATTATTTATATTATTGTATTATTTCTTTTGCGTTAATTTATTTATTAAATTTATTAAATGTTCATTATGTTTATGATTTAGTTCAAAATAAAGGTTCAGTGAATGTAATATATTTATATAATTTTATAATTTTTTCTTTGGCTAGTCTTCCTCCTTTTTCAGGATTTTTAAATAAGATAATATTTATAGATTTAATAGTAGAAAATTATTCAAATTTATTTTTATTATTTATATTTGTAGTTTCTTTATTAAATATATATTTTTATTTACGTATTATATTTATTAATTCTTTAATTTATTATAGTTGTATAAATAAGAATGTGAATTGAAATAAATTAGATTTATATGTATCTTTTAAGGTAATTTCATTAAATTTAGTTTTATTAATATTAATTATATTTTATGAGATATTTTAAAAAATTTTAAGTTAATAAAACTATAAACTTTCAAAGTTTAAATTAAATATATTATTATTTAAATTTTAATAAAAGATAAAAATATTTTAATATTTAAAATTTAAATTAGAAATTTAATTTTTTATTATCTTAATGAAAATAAAATAAAAATTTTATATAATTTATTATATCATAATAACCCTTTTTTCAGGCATTTCATTGTTAATATAATTAATTGGAATTTAAATTCAATTAAATTATTAACAATAATTTACCTCTTTTTGGTTTCAATTAAACAAACCTAATTTAGGGTTTAGGTTCGATCTAAAAATTTAAGTATTATTTTACTTTGTTTAAATAATAGTATGGCTGATAATAGGTGATAAATTGTAAATTTATTTATGAAAATAATATTCTGCTATTA